AGTAAAGTCAGCTAAAATTTAAGCTAGTGGGCTCATACCCCAAAAATGATTACTTCCTTTATTAATTTATTTTAAAAACTTAATAAAATGAATAATTATAATTACAATTATGGTTACTATTTCTTCAAATTTTTGATTTATTTATTGATTAATAATAGAAATAAATATAATAATATTTATTCCAATTATTAAAAATAATAAATTAGAAAGTTGTAATTCAATAATTACATACTTTATTATTCAATCTTTTTCTTCAATTTTATTCTTTATTTCATCATCAATATTTGTATTAAATTCTTCTATCTATATAGAAATTTTAATAAATATTGCAGTTTTAATTAAAATTGCAATAATTCCTTTTCATTTTTGGTTAATTTCAATTAGAGAATTTTTAGATTATAATTCACTATTTTTTATTTTATCATGGCAAAAAATCATTCCACTTTTCATCCTTTCCCAAATTAAAATAGAAATTTCATTTTTTATTAGAATAATTTCCTTAATTTTTAGCTCAATCATAATTTTTAATTTAAAAATAATAAAAAAAATTCTTATTTTTTCTTCCATTTCTCATCTGAGATGAGTAACAATTCTAATTATTATTTCAAGAAATTTTTGAATTTCATATTTAATTATCTATTTTATAATAATTTATCCTCTTATTAAAATTTTAAATAAAAATAATATTATATCTATTAAAAGAATTTTAACAATAAAAATAACAAATAGGGAAAAAATATCTATAATTATAATTATAATATCACTAGGAGGGATACCTCCATTTATAGGGTTTATAATTAAATTGTTAGCAATTATAATTATTATCCAGCATTCTAGAATTATCATATTAATTATAGTATTATCTTCGCTAATTAATACTTTTATTTATATTCGTATATTGTATCCAATATTACTCTTAACAAATAAAACTAACATAAATATTAATTTTTTTAAAACATTAAAAACCTTTATTAACAATATAATTATTATTATAACTTTAATTATAATAAATTTAATAATTTAAGATTTTAAGTTAAAAAAACTATTTGCCTTCAAAGCAAAAATTATTAAATTATTAAATCTTAGTAAAAGGAATTACCCATAAATAAATTTACAATTTATCGCCTAAATTCAGCCATTTTACCGCGATGAATATTCTCAACTAATCACAAAGACATTGGAACAATATATTTAATTTTTGGGTCTTGAGCAGGAATTCTAGGACTTAGAATAAGAATTCTTATTCGGATAGAACTTGGCCAACCAGGAACTTTAATTGGGAATGACCAAATTTATAATGTCATTGTAACTGCTCATGCTTTTATTATAATTTTTTTTATAGTTATACCTATTATAATTGGGGGATTTGGTAACTGATTAATTCCTATAATATTAGGAGCTCCTGATATAGCATTTCCACGAATAAATAACATAAGATTTTGATTATTACCCCCTTCTTTATTTCTATTATTAAATTCCTCTTTAGTTGAAAGAGGAGCTGGTACAGGATGAACTGTATATCCACCACTTTCATCTAATCTTTCTCATTATGGGCCATCTGTAGATATAGCTATTTTTTCACTCCATTTGGCAGGAGCCTCCTCAATTCTAGGGGCTATCAATTTTATTACAACCATTATTAATATACGATCATTAGGAATGTCTCTAGAACGAATACCTCTATTTGTTTGATCAGTTTTAATTACAGCAATTTTACTTTTGTTATCTTTGCCTGTTTTAGCTGGTGCCATTACAATATTATTAACCGACCGAAACTTTAACACTTCATTTTTCGACCCATCAGGGGGAGGGGACCCCATTTTATATCAACATTTATTTTGATTCTTCGGTCACCCAGAAGTTTATATTCTAATTCTTCCAGGGTTTGGAATAATTTCCCAAATTATTTGTTTTCATACAGGGAAAAAAGAACCATTTGGAAATCTGGGAATAATTTATGCAATATTAGCCATCGGACTCTTAGGTTTCATTGTATGAGCACATCATATATTCACTGTAGGCATAGACATCGATACTCGAGCATATTTTACTTCCGCCACAATAATTATTGCAGTACCAACTGGGATTAAAATTTTTAGATGACTAGCCACACTTCATGGGTCAAATTTAAAATTTAATACTCCAATTTTATGAGCTTTAGGATTTGTATTTTTATTTACAGTAGGAGGATTAACTGGAATTATACTTGCCAATTCTTCAATTGATATTATTCTCCATGATACTTATTATGTTGTAGCCCATTTTCATTATGTTCTTTCTATAGGAGCAGTTTTTGCCATTATAGGGGCTATTATTCATTGATTTCCCTTATTCTTTGGCTTAAATTTTAATTCAATTTTAACCAAAAGGCAATTTTTAATTACTTTCATTGGAGTAAATATAACATTTTTTCCTCAACATTTTCTAGGGCTTAGAGGTATACCACGACGATATTCTGATTATCCTGATTTTTTTTCTAAATGAAATATAATCTCATCAATTGGTTCTGTAATTAGTCTAATTGGAGTAGGATTAATAATTTTTATTCTATGAACATCATTAATTGAAAATAAAAAAATTATTAACACTCAATTTAATTCTTCATCCATTGAATGAATATTAAATTTTCCCCCATCTGAGCATACATTTAATCAAAATAATATTATCTTAAAATAAACTTATGATAACATGATCATTATTATCATTTCCAGATAGAAATTCTCCAATTATAGAACAAATAACATTTTTTCATGATCATTCAATAATAATTATTTTAATTATTACAATTGTTACAATTTACATAATTATTAATATTATAATAAACAAATATACTAGACAATCTATAATAGAAGGGCAAGAAATCGAAATTATTTGAACTATTATCCCAGCAATTACCTTAATTTTTATTGCTATTCCCTCTTTACATCTTTTATATCTAACTGATGAATTATTTACTTCCCAAATATCAATTAAAATTATTGGCCATCAATGATACTGGTCTTATGAATACTCAGATTTCAATAAAGAATTTGATTCATTTATAATCCCAGACCAACAAATAATAAAAAATTCATTTCGTCTTTTAGACACTGATAACAATTTAGTAATTCCATTTAATACAACAATTAAATTTTTAATTACATCCGCGGATGTAATTCATTCTTGAACTGTTCCATCATTAAGAATTAAAATAGATGCTGTACCAGGGCGATTAAACCAAACTTTTTCCTATGCCAAACGCCCAGGAATATTTTTTGGGCAATGTTCAGAAATTTGTGGGGCTAATCACAGATTTATACCAATTTCATTAGAAGTAGTAAAAATAAAAAATTTCATTAATTTTATCTCCACACAATCATTGAATGGCTGAATTTTTAAGCAATGGTCTCTTAAACCAATTTATAGTATTATACTTTCAATGAAGAAACTAGTTAAACAATCATAACAAAAGAACGTCATTCTTTAATTACTATAAGTGTTTCTTAATTCCACAAATTTTCCCAATAAATTGAATTATTATTTCAATATTTATCACAATAACAATAATTATAATAATTACAATAATTTTTTTTCTTAAAAATACTAAAATTTATTTTAAAAATTTTAATAAAAACCAACCAATTCAATTCTTTCAATTTAAATGATAAATAACCTATTTTCAATTTTCGACCCATCAACCTCTTCATTAATAAGAATAAATTGGCTAGCGATAGTACTTTTCCCATTTATATGGCCTTCAATTTTTTGAGTAAGTTCTTCAACTTTTATTATTTCTTGAAAAATTCTAATAAAAAAAATTTTTCAAGAAATAATAAATAATCTTAAACCTTTCAAGTATAAAAATATCATTATTTTTAGTGCAATTTTTATTATTATTCTTTTTGCTAATTTATTAGGATTAATACCGTATGTATTCACTACTTCTAGACATTTAATTTTTACTATATATTTTGCTTTTCCCATTTGAATTAGTATAATTGTTTTTAGTATTATTAATAAAATAAATAAATTAATAAGTCATCTTGTCCCCTTAGGGTCACCTATTTTTCTTAGAGTTTTTATGGTTATTATTGAAACGGTAAGAAATTTAATTCGCCCTATTACCTTATCTGTTCGATTAATAGCTAATATAATTAGTGGACACTTATTAATTCATTTATTATCTTCATTAGGGTTAATTAGAAGTTCAATAATAGTTATTTCTATTTTAATTATGTTTATATTAATAGTTTTAGAAACTGCTGTGGCAATTATTCAAAGATTTGTTTTTGTTACTTTAATTTCTCTTTACATAAATGAAGTTTAACTTATGATATTTCATCCTTTTCATATAGTACAAAAAAGCCCATGGCCTTTAACTAGCTCTATTTCAGCTTTGTGCCTAACTCTTGGATTTATTAATTATTTTAATAATTATGACTATTATTTAATGATATTAGCTATGTTAATTATTATCTCGTCATCATTTCAATGATGACGAGATATTTCTCGGGAAGCTTCCCTTCAAGGTTTTCATACAAGCATAGTATTGAAAGGATTAAAACTAGGAATAATTTTATTTATTTTATCTGAAGTATTTTTTTTCATTTCTTTTTTTTGAGCTTTTTTTCATAGAATATTATCTCCTAATATTGAAATCGGGGCAATTTGACCCCCTAAAAATATTCTACCATTCAACCCCTTTGAAATTCCATTATTAAATTCTACTATTTTAATTTCTTCTGGAATTTCAGTTACTTGAAGCCACCACTCAATTATATTAGGAAAATATGGCAATTCATTGCTAGCTTTAAAAATTACTATTTTGTTAGGAATTTTATTCACAATATTTCAGATTTTTGAATATTATCAAGCTAAATTTTCAATGTCTGATGGAATTTTTGGCTCAACATTTTTTTTAACCACTGGTTTTCATGGTATACATGTAATAATTGGTACTATTTTTTTAGTTGTTTCTATGCAACGTATTAAAAATAGATTAATTTCTTCAGAACATTTTTTTGGATTCGAAGCTTCAGCTTGGTATTGGCATTTTGTAGATGTAGTATGATTATTTTTATATACATTTATATATTGATGAATTTATTATTTAATTAGTATAATCAGTACATTTAATTTCCAATTAAAAAGTTTAAATAAAAATTAAATAATTTTATTAATTATATTAATTTTAATATTAATCCCATTATTAATTATAATTATATTTATTTTTATACAATTTAATAATTTAAAAAATAAGGAAAAGTTGTCCCCATTTGAATGCGGATATGACCCATTCTCTTTTTCACGAGTCCCATTTTCTTTAAAATTTTTTTTCATTGGTATTGTATTTTTAATTTTTGATGTTGAAATCATTATTATTATCCCATTTCCTTTATTAGTTAATTATAATATTTACATATTTATTAGGTTTATAATTATTAATCTAATAATTTTAATTGGGCTAGTTATAGAATGAAATTTAGGTATAATTGATTGATTAAAATAGAAAAGTATTTAAAATTAAATAAAATCTAATTTGCAATTAGAAATTGTTACTACCTTTTCTATTTTAAAATAAAGCGATAAATATTGCATTCAGTTTCGACCTGAATTTAGAAATTTTCTATTTTTTAATAGAAGCCAAAGTTGAGGCAATTCACTGTTAATGAATTAATTGTTTTATCCTATTAAAAAATTAAGATTAACTAAATTTAGGCTTCTAACCTAAAATTAATGAAATTTCATTTAATCTTTATTTTAATTTATATTTTTAAGTGGTGTAAATAAACACTTAACATTTTCGTTGTTATATTCTTTTTAAGCTTAAATATATTTAATTCCAAAAATTGATGCAAAAACTGTTAAACATCTTCCTTAAAAAAAATATTAAAAAAAAAATAATAATTCTTTGGGGAAGAATAACTTTTCAAGCTATTATTATTAATTTATCATATCGATAGCGAACATAAGTCCCTCGGACAATAATAAATAAAATTATAATTAATAATATGCCTAAATTTCTTAATAATTTTGTTCCAAAAAATAAATAATTTGTTAATAAACTAATAGCTATAATTATCCCATATTCTGATATGAAAATGATAGCAAACAATCAAGAACCAAATTCAATATTGAATCCCGAAACTAGCTCGGATTCCCCTTCTGCCAAATCGAAGGGGCTTCGATTTGTCTCAGCTAAACAAATTAGTATTCAAATTAAGAAAAAAAAAGAAAATCTAAAAATTATTATTCAATTTTCTTGAATTTTTACTATGAAACTAATTCTATAAGACTGTCTAAAAATGCAAATGCTAATAATTACCAAAGATATTCTTACTTCATAAGAAATTACCTGAGCAAATCCTCGATATGCCCCAATAAGAGAATATTTTGAATTTGAAGCTCAACCTCTTCATAAAATTGTATAACCTCCTAAACTAGATACACATAAAAAGAAAATAATTGTTATATTTAAATGAATAATTTTTCTGTTAAATAAAAAAATTATTCATATTAATAATATAAATAATATTCTTATTATTGGGGAAATAACATGAATTATGAAATTTATGTAAAATATAAAATTTATTTCTTTTCTAAAAAGTTTTAATGCATCTCTAAAGGGTTGAAATAATCCTATAACCCCGGATTTATTTGGGCCTTTTCGAATATGACAATATCCTAAAATTTTTCGCTCTAATAAAGTAAAAAATGCAATTCTTACAAGAACTATTAATAATAACAAAAAAAAAATAATTAAATTTACAATTATTAAAGGAATTAATCGTAGAGGAAGCTTAAATTCCATGCATAAAATCTGCCACTTTAATAATTCCAAAAATTGATGCAAAAACTGTTAAAGATTTAAAAAAATCTTTTTTTTTTAAAAATTCCTTTCGTACTATTTTAAAAATATCTTAAAATTAAGATAGAAACCAACCTGATTCACATCGGTCTAAACTCAGATCATGTAGGATTTTAAAAGTTGAACAAACTTCTAAACTTAACTTCTTCATTAAATTAGAATCCTAATCCAACATCGAGGTCGCAAACTATTTTTTCTATATGAACTATCCAAAATTATTACGCTGTTATCCCTAGAGTATTTTATTCATTTATTCATTAATAATGGATCATTTTAATAAAAAGAAAAGTTTTTAATATTTTTTAATCGCCCCAATTAATAAATATTATAWAAAWATWTTTACATAATATTTTAAAAATTCTTAGGGTCTTCTTGTCCCTAATTTAAATTATTGTTTCTTCACAAATAAAAATAACTTCAATTTTTAAATTTAAGATAGAATTTTTTTGAAAGTCCATTCTTTTAGCACCCAATTAAAGCCTTATTACAATACCTTTGTATAGTCAATATACTACAGCAATTTAAATTTCATTGAGCAGGATTTATATTTAATTAAATCTAAATACATTGTTTTTATTAAACAGTCAAAAAAATTTTTTGCCGAATTACTTAAATTTATTTTTCAACAATTAATTTATAATTAATTATAATAAATAGTTAGTATTACATTTTACTAATATTTTCATTATTAATCTTTTAAAACATTTTAAAAAATCAATAAAAAATTATTTTTAGTAAAAATTAACTCGTAATTATTTATTACAATATTAAGAAAATTTTATTCTTTTTTCAAAAAAAATATAAAATTTATATAATTGTTATGTAAAGCTTATCCCGTACATAATTTCTTATAAAAGTATAAACTAAATGTAATTATAAGATAACTTTTAGTTTTTTTAAAAAATTAGATATCTTTAACTTTGATAAGAATTTCACTTCTATTAATTATTTAGCCTTTATTTTTAAATATAAATTTAAATAAAATTAATAGATCTGTTAATTTCGAAAAAAATAAAATTTTATTTTTTTTTAAAAATCCCTTATGCTAAAGGTACAAATTTTTACTTTTAAAAAAAAAAATAAATTCCTTTTCAGTTTTAAATTAATATTTAAATAAATATTTTGAAATTTTTATATAAATTAAAAATATTTATTTTAAATTTTTTAAAAAATGGTTAAAAAACAAATTTTCATTGTAAAAGAAACATCTAATGATTTCATTTTTTTTAAAGCACTTTCCAGTACTTTAACTTTGTTACGACTTATCTTCAATAAAAGAGCGACGGGCGATATGTACATATTTTAGAGCTTAATTCAAATTTTCATTTTATTAAAATTTTACTATCAAATCCTAAAACATTTTTCATTTTATTTTTCTAAAAAGAAATGTAATTCACTTCATTCTAAAATTTTTGCTGCACCTTGACTTAAATTTTTTTAAAAAAACTATAAATTGAAGTAATAATTATAAATTATTACTTTAATAGTGGTATACAAACTGCTTAACTAACCTTAGTAAGATTTAGGCGTAATATCCATTATAGAGCAAATTCCTCTGAAAAGCTTAAAATACCGCCATAATTTTTTGTTTTCATATTTAGTATATACTAACAATATGAAACTCTTAATAATAGGGTATCTAATCCTAGTTTAAAATAGAATTTTTATTTTCAATATTAAATATAAATATGAATAAATTTCACCTTTTTTCAAAAATTACAATTCTTGTAAATAAATTTAAATTATTATTAAAAAATATCTCTTTTTGTATAACCGCTGTTGCTGGCACAAAATTTACTAGAGTTTACCTTAAATCTCAATAATACTTTATTATTAAATAAATTTTATCTTCTGATAAATTGTACATTAATGAAAATCATAAAGTATTTAAGGTAAAATTTCCTTACAACCAAATATAATTAATAGTTAGATTGCAAATTTAATTTTTGTTTATCTTGCCAACTCTTTTTTATTTTTTTCAAAACTCCTGTCTATCGGTTATCTTGATATATTAAAGGGAAGTATGCTAAATTTTACTGGGCATATCTCCCATATCTAAAAATACTGAGGATTTAGAGCTAGATGACTTCATCTATTTTTTTCTCCGAATTTATTAATGGCTAGATGTGGCTAAACTAGGATGACCCTTTGTTACATCTAGGCAGGCCTTTAAATGCGATCTGTGTTCAGTGCCCCTTATTTACAATAGATGTGATCATATCTAGCGATAAGTAAAATGCCTGAATAAAGGGTTATCTTGATAGGATAAATTATGTATTTAATACTTTTACTATTAATCTTAATAAAATTAATTATTTCTTAAAAAATCAAAATTTTTCGTGCCGTTACACTAAAGATTATTTAAATTATTATCTTTAAAATAAATTTCTTTACATTTTCAGTGTAACATTTTAAAATAAACTATAAAGATTTAAAAAATTAATACAGTTATTACAAGTAACAAAATTAAAATTTTATTAAAATTAACATTATTAAATCAAAATCTTAATATTGAAAATTTTATTAATTCATTTTTTACACCACTAGGGCCCAATATTTCTATTCATTTTCAATCTATTATTGTTATTTTTATGTAAGTTTTACTATTAAATAAAAAAATTGTTCTTGTTAAAGAAGATAAAAATCACATTTTAAAAAAAAAATCAATATTTCAATAATATTGAAATTTGTGTATTAATATAAACATTGAAATATAAATTCTTAATATTAATATAAAAATTCCTAAATATTTTGATATCATATCAATGTAAATTATTTTATAATTAATTATACATATTCAAAATAAAAAATTTCCGGAAATTAATAAAATTAAAGTTAGACTAAAAATAGGAATAATTATTATTTTACTAAAATTTATACTAAAATAATTAGTAACTAAAATTCCTTTTAGCCCTACATAATATAGTAAACGAAGACAATATAAAAAAGTAAAGATAATTCTTACAGTAAATATTATAATATAAATTAAATTATTTACCTTAAAAAAAAAAAATTCTAAAATTAAATCTTTTGAATAAAATCCACCAATAAAGGGGAAGCCTATTAAAGATAACAATGAAATTAAAATACAACTTAAGACAATTGGCCTTTTATTGAAAAATCTTCTTAATATTCGAATATCCTGATTTCCATTTATGAAATGAATAATTAAACCAGCACATAAAAATAATATAGATTTAAAAATAGCATGTATAATTAAATGGAAAAAAGCTAATTCTCATAGACTTATTGACATAATAATTATTATTATAGACAACTGTCTTAGAGTTGAAAAAGCAATAATTTTCTTAAAATCTGTTTCAAAAATAGCATTTAATCCAGATATTAATATAGTAATTAAAGAAATTTTTAATAAAAATATAGAATTTTCTTCAATTTTAAACAAATAATTAAAACGAATTAAAATATAAACACCAGCAGTAACCAAAGTAGATGAATGAACTAAAGAAGAAACTGGAGTTGGAGCAGCTATAGCTGCCGGTAATCAAGCAGAAAAAGGAATTTGAGCTCTTTTAGTTATTCCTGCTAATATAATAAATATTCCTAATAATTTTTCCGTTTTATTTAAAGATAAGAAATCAAAAGATCCAAAGTTAAAAAGATAGATAACACATATAATGATTATTACATCTCCAATTCGATTTCTAATAATTGTTATTATTCCAGAATTGTATGAGTTGATTCTTTGATAAAAAATAACTAAACAATAAGAAACTAACCCTAATCCATCTCACCCTAAAATGATTATTAATATATTTGGCATTAAAATTAATATAATTATGGATAAAACAAATATTAAAACAATAATACAAAAACAATTTTTGTTTTTATCATTGCTTATATAATCCTTTCTGTATATTATTACTATTCCTGAAATTATTAAAACAATTGAAATAAATAAATTACTGATTCAATCAAATAAAAAATAAAATTTAATATCTAAATTAGAAGCTCAAGCAATTACATATTCAATGATAATAAAATTTTTAAAAAAAATATTAAAAAGGAAAAAGAAAAAAAAAAATTGGCTTAAAAATAAAAGTATTATTCTTCATTTTATGAAAATTGCTTAATATAATATATCTATAAATCCACAATTTATTATTTTTAATTTAAACTAATTAAGCAAACTCAATTAGAAAAAAATCCAAATCTTAAGAATCATAAAATTATAGGATATAAATGAAAAAATAACAAATTATATTCACGAATCCTAATTGTTTTGCATCTTCATACAAACCAGCCTTCACCATGATTTAAATAACTAAATATATAAATTGAGTAACAAGCTCTTATAAAAATTAACACTGCAATTGGAAATAAAAAAATTATGCTAAACTTTAAAATACTAATAATTAAAAATACTTCCCCCAATAAATTTATTGTTATTGGGGCCGACATGTTTACAATTGAAAATAAAAATCACATTAAAGTTAAAGAAGGAAAAATTTTTATTAATCCTTTAATTAAAATTATTCTTCGAGTGTAAAATCGTTCATAAATAAAATTAGCTAAACAAAATAATCCGGATCTGCATAAACCATGGCCAATTATTAATAATAACGCACCATTAGATCCTAAAAAAGTAAAATTGATAGCTCCAGAAAAAGCTATCCCTATATGACAAACAGAAGAGTAAGCAATTAAAGATTTAATATCTACTTGAAATAAACAGTAAATTCTTACTAATACTCTTCCTCAAATTGAAACAACTATTAGAAAATAATTAAATTGAACAATTTCAAGAAAAAAGAAATTTTTAAATCGAAAAATCCCATAAATTCCAAGTTTTAATAAAATTCCTGCTAAAATTATAGATCCAGAAATAGGAGCTTCTACATGAGCTTTGGGTAATCATAAATGAAAAAAAAATACTGGAATTTTTACTAAAAACCCTAATAATATAACAAAAAATAAAATTCCTACATCCAAATTATTTCATTGTAAAAAAAGATACATTAAAGATGATTTTTTAAAAATTAAAATTATTAAAAGTAAAGGTAATGAGCCAAATAATGTATATATTAATATATAAAACCCGGCTTGTAAACGCTCTGGCTGAGTTCCCCAACCAAAAATTATTATAATAATTGGGAATAATACTGCTTCAAAAAAGAAATAAAATAATAATAAATTTATAACTCTAAAACAAACAATTAATAAAACTATTATTAAAGTTAAATAAAAAATGAAATTTTTTTTATATATAATTAATTTATAATTTATTGCTAAAACCATAAGAAATGAAATTCAAATAGTAAGTATAATTATTATTAAATTTAATAAATCAATTCCAAAAATTGATGAAATTAAATTTAATTTTAATGAAAATATTAAAAAAGTAGAAATAAATAAAAATAAAATTATAACTATTATCTGAATTTCCCTAACTAATGAAAATAAACATATAATTACAATTCTTATTATTATTAATTTTAACATTTAATTAAATTCAATGAATTCACTAATTCATTACCATAATAAAATCTTATCACCACCAATAGTCTTAAACCAATTGCTGCCTCACAAACAATTCTTGTTAAAAAAACAAAAATATTTAAAATTCTAGATAAGTAAGCGTTAAAAAAAAAAAGTATTATTAAAGATAAATATAAAAATTCAATTCTTATTAACAATAACATAAAATGAAATCGATTTAAAATAAATGAAACAATTCCAATTAAATAAAGAAAAAATGTTATACTTAACATATGTTAAAATAATTTATTAAAATATTGGTTTTGTAAACCAAATTTGGAGCATCCTTTTAACATCAGAAAAGATAAATCTCTCTTTAAATCCCCAAAATTTATATACTTAATATATTATTTTCTGAAATTTTAATAATTTTAACAATATCCATTTTTTTTATATTAATAACTCACCCTGTAATAATACTTATATCTATTATATTATTAACTTTATATATAAGCCTAATATTTTATTACTTTTCTCAATTTTCTTTGATTTCGTTAATTATAATTCTTTTAATTTTAGGGGGTATACTTATTATTTTTATATATATAGTTAGTCTTTCTCCTAACAATAAAATTTCTTATAATTATAAAACAATTTTAATTACTTTAATATTAATAATAATTATTAAAAATAATCCTATTTTAGGTAAAATAAACTTACTTATAATAAATAAAATTTATTATAACAATTACATAAACATAATTTTATTAATAATAATATATTTAATTTTATCTTTAATAGTTGTAATAAAACTTACTAATTCCAAAATATCCCCTATAAAAATAACTTATGTTATTTTCATTAGTTAATTCAATTAAAAATCTTCCCACTCCATCAAATATTTCATATATATGAAATTTTGGCTCTCTACTTGGCCTTTGTTTATTAATTCAAATTTCAACAGGATTATTTTTATCTATAAATTTTTCAAGAGATATTTCAACTGCATTTTCAATAATTTCTCATATTCAACGAGATGTAAATTACGGATGATTAATTCGATCGATTCATGCAAATGGAGCTTCCATATTTTTTGTATTCATGTATATTCATATCGCACGAGGAATTTACTATTCATCTTTTCATTTTATTAAAGTATGAATTTCTGGGATTATTATTATTTTAACTTTAATAGCAACAGCTTTTTTAGGATATATTTTACCATGAGGTCAAATATCTTTTTGAGGGGCAACAGTTATTACTAATTTAATTTCAGCAATCCCATATTTTGGGCAAACAATTACATTTTGAATTTGAGGCGGATTTTCGGTTGATAATAATACTTTAATTCGATTTTTTACCCTTCATTTTATTTTACCTTTTTTTTTAATATTTTTAGTAATACTTCATATTACATTAATTCATGAAAAGGGGTCTTCTAATCCATTAGGAATTCCTATAAATATTGATAAAGTTCCTTTTCATTCTTATTTTTCAATTAAAGATATTTTAGGATATTCAATAGTATTAACAAGATTCATAATTATTGTTATTCAATACCCCTACATTTTAATAGACGCAGAAAATTTCAATATAGCAAACCCAATAATTACCCCACCACATATTCAACCTGAATGATACTTTTTATTTGCATATGCAATTCTCCGTTCAATTCCTAACAAATTAGGTGGAGTAATTGCACTTATTATATCAATTATTATTATTATTTCATTTTCATTTACTATGAAAAATAAATTTTCTTCATTTTATTTTAATTTCATAAATAAATTACTATTTTGAGCATTTGTAAATGTATTTATAATATTAACTTTTTTAGGCGCTATGCCAATTGAATTTCCTTATATTATTATAAGACAATTAACAACAATTTTATATTTTGCATTTTTCATTGTAATTCCAATTTTATAGACTTTTTAACTATATAAGTATATATTTTGAAAATATAAAAAAGAGTTTCTCTATTAGTCTTCCAATTGAATAATCATAAATAAATTCTAAATTTATCACATTTAATTTCTGCCAAATTGGAAAAAACACCATTTAAATTTAATTTTTGTTTATCTTGCCAACTCTTTTTTATTTTTTTCAAAACTCCTGTCTATCGGTTATCTTGATATATTAAAGGGAAGTATGCTAAATTTTACTGGGCATATCTCCCATATCTAAAAATACTGAGGATTTAGAGCTAGATGACTTCATCTATTTTTTTCTCCGAATTTATTAATGGCTAGATGTGGCTAAACTAGGATGACCCTTTGTTACATCTAGGCAGGCCTTTAAATGCGATCTGTGTTCAGTGCCCCTTATTTACAATAGATGTGATCATATCTAGCGATAAATCTTAAATAATTAAACTGCAAATTTAATATAGAATTTTAATTCTAAGATTT